GATAGAGGACATAATTCACATGGATATAGTAAATCTCGCTTGGGCTGCTTTAATGGTAGTCTTTACGTTTTCCCTTTCACTAGTAGTATGGGGAAGGAGTGGACTCTAGAAGTACTACTAATTGAGTTTAGGAACTAAACAGTATCACTTGTTTTTATAGATCGTTCGCCAAAGTTTTTTTTATTTTAAATTTCACTATTTCAATTTAAAATTTTATTTTTAAATTGAAATAGAAATGAAAAATATCTTCATTTCGAAATTCTCTTGGATTTTAGTTGAGTAATGTATTCTATGAATAATACTCTTTCAATCAAAGAAATATTTCAATTATTTCCGTGTTCGTATTTTGAAAGTAAAAAAAGTAAAAGGAATACAAATGGTAGGAAATTTATTCCAACTGAATTCTTGAAATTTATTCCAACTGAATTCTTCATAAATTTTCTATTTCGATGAACTGACTCTTACCAAAGTTAGATATGGACCATGAGGAAGAACGGAACTTTTTTTTTATTTTGTTTACCTCTTTACTGTTCAAAGATCAAAGAGAAAACTATTCGGTTATTCCATTACGTGGATACACATTGGGAAACAACATAGTAGTTGTCCAACGAGATACTGCACATCCTAAAATATTGTCTTGGGCGAGTCACATATTGCGCCGCTTGTTTTAGTTTTACTATTTTAGAAATTTTATTTATGTTTTGCTTGTTTTATTGAACCCATTTCATATCATGGTTCAAACGTTAAAAGTCGACGGGTTTTACTAATCCTTTTCGAAATCCGAAGAAGTCATTGATTCTTTCGATCGGGATTCATATTGAAAATAATCAGAAATCTAGGAATTCGAATCGTAAAAGTAGCTTTCGATTATTTCAAATTAATTTAATTGAAATCAACACAAATTAAATACAAATAGATAAAGTAAAGAAATAGAATTGGGATACTATATAATATACATTATCACTATATATATTATATATACGTAATTAATTATATATACGTAATTAAATCGATTTCTATATATAGAAAAGGAATATGATGATACTATTGTAGATTGATCTATATTAATCTATATTAAATTAACCCGCATTACAATACAACTTTATACACTACAATAACAATACTAGATAGTATGGTAGAAAGAAATATCTGAATCTTTCTACCATACTATCGTATCTCATAGAATACGACTGATTCTAGTCTGCCCATTTCATTTAAGACGCGAAATTTTTATCCTTTTCTAATTTTTATCCTTTTCTTCTCTGCAATTATTGATAAGAAATAAAAAATCAAGTTTAATTCAAATTAATCACCTTGGCTGACTGTTTTTACGTATATTATAAGTAAAAAAGCAGTAGGAACTAGAATAAACAGTGCAGTAGCAATAAATGCGAGAATATTTACTTCCATAATCTCATTGTTTAATTTTTCTTTAATTCGCAATAACTCGGGAGTTAATCCCATAGAGATAATAAATCTTTCGCCTGTAAATTCAATGGGATGCATTACATCTCGATGATATCGAATCGGATCAATATCATGAATAACAATATCGGAGCTATCAAATCGATTCATCGTCAAGAATTGAATAGTATAACATAGGACGATCTTTTATCCATACTGAACTCAAAATTTGATTCCCGATACAATCAATAATTCCTTTATTTATTTATCATTCTTTTCCATTCTTTCTTTTCTATAACCTACCGCCCTCTTTGTACAATCATCTGATGAAGTATCATCTAACCGCCTTTCCACTTACCATTGGTTCGAAACAAACCCCAACAAACAATAGAAGCTCAATGAAAAAAAAGGAAGGAGCTAAGTTATAAACTCCTTTTTTTAATGATCAAATCTTCTTGGAAAACAAAAGAAGTATGATAAAGACGAGTACAAATTCCGGTATAAAAAAATCGAATATTCCATCAAATTCACTATTTTTTTATATATTTATATATAAATTTAAAAAGTTTGTTCTTTCAAGGAAAAACCCTTATAAAAAAAAAAAAAATTCATTACCTCGCTAATAAAAAAGTGATCCTTGTTTGATCTTTATTTTTTGAATATCCTCTTTCATTGGATTAGGAATGGGACGCATATATCAAAAGCTCAATGCGAAATTTGAATGAGATAGATTATTTCAAATTAGTAAAATTTGAAATTGAGGTTACACAAAATAGGGCCCGAAAAGGATATACTTTTATTTTAATCTTAAAAAAAAAGTATTCTATACTATTCTATACACAGTAACTATGTTCAATTTATTTTATATTGTACAAATTCCATTTATGTATGTACTCCCGGGAAACATACAATACTCTACTCTATTTCATATTTCACAGATCGGGAGTAATTGAAAAAGCCAGACCCAGTACAGTACGGTATCCCGTGGAATCCTGAATCTGATGCTAATAATATAATAATTGTACTAATCCACATATGCCTCTCTCCCATCAATCGAATCGGTACTAGTCGAAGAAATGGAAATTCCCCCATTTGG